TGGACACCCTGCTTTTATATGTTATATAGACTTGTATGTAACTATTGAGAGTGAAGATATTATACATAACGTGACTATTCCCCCCAAAAGTTTTATTTTAGTTCAAAATGATCAATATGTAGAATCAGAACAAGTAATTGCTGAGATTCGCGCGGGAACAGACACTTTCCATTTTAAAGAGAAGGTCCGAAAACATATTTATTCTGACTCAGAAGGAGAAATGCACTGGAGTACCGATGTGTACCATGCACCCGAATTTACATATAGTAATGTCCATCTCTTACCAAAAACAAGTCATTTATGGATATTATCAGGAGGTTCATGCAGATCCAGTGGAGTCCCTTTTTCGCTCCATAAGGATCAAGATCAAATGAGCATTCCTTCTCTTTCTGTCGACAGAAGATATATTTCTAGCCCCTCAGTAAATACTGATCAAGTGAGATACAAATTCTTTAGGTCGGATCCTTATGGTAAAAATAAAGGTAGGATTCCGATTCCTAATTATTCAGAACAGAAGCAAATCAAATGTACGGGTCATTTTAATCTCATATATCCTGTTATTCTCCACGAGAATTTTTATTTAGTGGCAAAGAGGCGAAGCAATAGATTTATCGTTCCATTCCAATCGATTCAAGAACAAGAACGAGAAAAAGAACTACTGCCCCGCTCAGATATTTCGATTGAAATACCCATAATTTCGATTGAAATACCCATAAATGGGATTTTCCGTAGAAATAGTATTCTTGCTTATTTCGATGATCCTCGATACAGAAGAAACAGCTCGGGAATTACCAAATACGGAACTCTAGGGGTGCATTCAATCATCAAAAAAGAGGATTTGATTGAATATCGAGGAGTCAAGGAATTTAAGCCAAAATACCAAATGAAAGTCGATCGATTTTTTTTCATTCCCGAGGAAGTGCATATTTTGCCCGAATCTTCTTCCATAATGATACGGAACAATAGTCTCATTGGAGTAGATACACAACTCACTTTAAATACAAGAAGCCGAGTAAGCGGATTGGTCCGAATGGAGAGAAAAAAAAAAAGGATTGAACTTAAAATATTTTCGGGAGATATCCATTTTCCCGGAGAAACAGATAAGATATCCCGGCACAGTGGCATCTTGATACCACCAGGAACGGGAAAAACAAATTCTAAGGAATCAAAAAAATGGAAAAATTGGCTCTATGTCCAACGGATCACACCTACCAAGAAAAAATATTTTGTTTTGGTTCGGCCCGTAGTCACATATGAAATAACGGACGGTATAAATTTAGCAACACTTTTCTCCCAGGATCTCTTGCAGGAAATGGATAATATACAACTTCGAGTTGTCAATTATATTCTTTATGGGAATGGCAAACCCATTCGAGGAATTTCTCACACAGGTATTCAATTAGTTCGGACTTGTTTAGTGTTGCATTGGGACCAAGCAAAAAAAAGTTCTTCTAGCGAAGAGGCCCGCGCTTCCTTTGTTGAAGTAAGTACAAATGATTTGATTCAAGATTTCCTAAGAATCGCCTTAGTGAAATCCTGTATTTCGTATATCAGAAAAAGGGATGATCCATCAGGGTCAGGATTGATCTCTGATAATGGGTCAGACTGCACCAATATCAATCCGTTTTATTCAATTTATTCCAAGACAAGGATTCAACAATCACTTAGCCAAAATCAAGGAACTATTCGTACGTTGTTGAATAGAAATAAAGAATGCCAGTCTTTGATAATTTTGTCATCATCAAATTGTTTTCGAATGGGTCCATTCAACGATGTAAAATATCCCAATGTGATAAAAGAATCAATTAAAAGAGATACTCTAATTCCAATAAGTCCAATTAGGAATTCGTTGGGTCCTTTAGGAACAGCCCTTCAAATTGCGAATTTTTATTCATTTTACCATTTAATAACGAATAATCGGATCTCAGTAACTAAATATTTTGAGCTTGACAATTTAAAACAGACTTTTCAAGTACTTAAATATTATTTAATAGATGAAAACGGGAGAATTTATAATCCCGATCCATGTAGTAATCCATTTCATTTTTATTGGTATTTTCTCCATTCTAATTATCATCATAATGATTGTGAAGAAACATCCACAACAATTAGTCTTGGGCAGTTTTTTTGTGAAAATGTATGTATAGCCAAAAATGGGTCGCACCTAAAATCGGGTCAAGTTTTAATTGTTCAAGTTGACTCTGTAGTAATAAGATCAGCTAAACCTTATTTGGCCACCCCAGGAGCAACTGTTCATGGCCATTATGGAGAAATCCTTTACGAAGGAGATACATTAGTTACATTTATATATGAAAAATCGAGATCTGGTGATATAACGCAGGGTCTTCCAAAAGTGGAACAAGTGTTAGAAGTACGTTCTATTGATTCAATATCGATGAACCTAGAAAAGAGAGTTGAGTGTTGGAACGAGCATATAACAAGAATTCTTGGAATTCCTTGGGGATTCTTGATTGGCGCCGAGCTAACTACAGTGCAAAGT